ATGTGGCGTTGTAAGGTGGTTGGCGGATCTAGAGGGGTAGCTGTCTAAGGAAAACTAATTCATTAAAGTAGCATGCTTGTATCGTTGGCTGATGCCTGTAGATGTTATCTGGATCGTCTGATTGTGTGATGGGTGCTTGTAGTGGTCCGGATATGTGAGCTATACCGTACAGTGGTCCTGTTTTTGGGGTTTGGCAGGACATTTATTAGCTGGTGGTGTGGCGGCGTCTACGGGGGGGTAGGGGGGGTTTGTGACAAGCATGCCGCCGCGGGTGCGTATGCGTACGTGTATGCGTACGTGTATGCGTACGTGTATGCGTACGTGTATGCGTACGTGTATGCGTACGTGTATGCGTACGTGTATGCGTACGTGTATGCGTACGTGTATGCGTACGTGTATGCGTACGTGTATGCGTACGTGTATGCGTACGTGTATGCGTACGTGTATGCGTACGTGTATGCGTACGTGTATGCGTACGTGTATGCGTACGTGTATGCGTACGTGTATGTCCTGTTACCATTGACTGAACAGCACCTTCCTTCATCCCGGGTTGAGGTTTAGGCTTGTGCATGTTATGCTCGTGACTGTGCACGTTGTCCTCGCGGTATATCCCGTGTCCCGCTGTCAATTGACTGTCGGACCCTTGGTAGACCTCTCCCCTTGTTGATACTTGTCGGATGACCAAGTCCAGCTTCAAGTGATTTGACTGCGACGGGGCCTTTGACGGCCATAGGTGAGTCCAAGCATCCCTTAAAAATTAAAAAATACCAGAGGCATGACACCACAGTTATGTGTCGGCATGGGCTGATTAGTCATGAATCCATCGAGATGTCTTATTTAAGGGGAATGAGTGGGCGATTTTAGATGAGATGGCCCTGAAGAAAGAACCAGATGTCGTTTACACCCCAGTATTAGAAACCCCCACGGTTTATGGGCCCGGGGCGAGAAGAGGGATACTTTTCACAAGGGTTGCTGGTTTCACGTGAGTTGGTAGATTAAGAGATAAACCATTGGTGATGATCTGCGTGTTGGCTGGAAATGATTTGACTTGGATGGGGTATGTACGATTAAGGATGTCATGGGTTGGTGGATAGACATGGGGTAAAGCAGTTATGTACTATTATACATATATGTACTATATAATAATGTATGTGGTAGAGAGAGGTATGCACGAATTACATAGGCCGGACGGCGTTCAAGGAATAGTTTAAGTAGAATATCAGCTTTGGGTGTTGATGGTGGGACTTGAGTCTCTTCCTTGAGTCTTTGGGGGAAGATTTATTCCCCTTTTCTGGTTTACAAGACCAGTGTAATTGATATACTACAGAGACCTTCATTTTAGGAGATGGTTTTCAATGATACTGATGAGGGGCATTAGAATTAAGATAAGTGAAAAGTAAAGGATGGATGCCAGTTGGCCGATGATGATAAAGGGGTGTTCGACTGGCTGTCCGCCAATTCATGTGAGTGTTAAAAGGTCTGCGACTAATAGTCAGAATAGGCATTGGCTTAGTGGTCGAAACATTATGCTTCGTTGTTTTGATGTGTGCAATAATGGTATGAGGGCCAAGACTAAGATGGATAGGACTAGAGCTAGTACACCCCCTAGTTTATTTGGGATGGACCGCAGGATAGCGTATGCAAATAGGAAATATCACTCTGGTTTGATATGTGGAGGGGTATTTAGTGGGTTGGCTGGGATGTAATTGTCTGGGTCTCCTAACAGGTCAGGTGAGAATAAAACTAGTGTTAAGAGAACAAGGAGCATAATTAGTGTACCTAGTGCATCTTTAATTGTGTGGTAGGGGTGGAAGGGGATTATGTCTATGTCTGATGGGATTCCGGTTGGGTTGTTTGAGCCGGTTTCGTGAAGGAATAGGAGGTGTACTATTACTAGGGCTGCAATGATGAAGGGAAGGAGGAAGTGGAAGGCGAAGAATCGTGTTAGGGTAGCTTTGTCTACTGAGAATCCTCCTCAGATTCATTCTACGAGGGTGGTCCCGATGTAGGGGATTGCTGAGAGTAGATTGGTGATGACGGTAGCCCCTCAGAAGGATATTTGGCCTCATGGGAGTACATAGCCTATGAAGGCTGTTGCTATTACAGCAAAAAGAAGCAGGATACCTACGTTTCAGGTTTCTGTGAAAATATAGGATCCGTAGTAGAGGCCGCGGCCTACGTGTAGGAATAAGCAGATAAAGAATATGGATGCTCCGTTGGCGTGTAGGTAGCGTAGAACTCAGCCGTAGTTGACGTCTCGGCAGATGTGTGTGACGGATTGGAAAGCGGTTGCTGTGTCTGAGGTATAGTGTATCGCTAAGAATAGTCCTGTTAGGATTTGGATGCCTAGACAGATTCCTAAGAGTGAGCCAAAGTTTCATCAGGAGGAAATGCTCGATGGAGTTGGAAGGTCTACTAGTGAATCATTGATAATTTTGAATAGGGGGTGTGTTTTTCGAATGTTGGTCATTTGTGGTTCTTGTAGTTGAAGTACAACGGTGGTTTTTCATGCCATTAGTCATGGTTGGAGTCCATGTGAGAATAATGATGACATATATTGTGTTTATTTTAAGTAGTGTCTTTGTGGTAGGGTTTGTTGGGTTTTCTTCTAAGCCGTCTCCCATTTATGGAGGGGTTGGTTTAATTGTTAGTGGTGGTGTTGGTTGTGGAATTGTTATGAGTTTTAGTGGTTCTTTCTTGGGCTTAATGGTGTTTTTAATTTATCTAGGGGGGATGATGGTAGTTTTTGGTTATACAACGGCTATAGCCACTGAGCCATATCCAGAGGTGTGAGTTTCTAGCAAGGTTGTCTTGGGAGCTTTTTTGTTAGGGTTAATTATGGAGGCGATGTTGTTGCTATATGTACTGAAGGAGGGGGATGTCGAGTTGGTATTTGAATTTAATGGCTTAGGGGATTGGGTCGTTTATGATGTGGAGGATTTTGGGTTTATTAGTAAGGAGGCTGTTGGTGTTGCTGCTTTGTATAGTTATGGGACTTGACTAGTGATTGTTACTGGGTGGTCCTTACTTGTTGGGGTAGTTGTAATTATAGAGATTACTCGTGGAAATTAATTAATGTTTAATGTGATAAGGCTTAAGATTAGGGTAATTAAGAAGGAGAGGAAATATAGTTTGATTTGGCCCTTTTGGCTTGAAATGAGTGTTGATGTTTTCATTTGGAATGAGGAGATTGATTTTGGTAGGGCATTTTCTAATCAGGTTGAATCGAGTAGCATGGAGGCTACTTTTTGGCTAATTAGTAAATTGACTAGTGGTTGTAGGCGGTGTATGACAGTTGGGAAATAACCTAAGAGGTTTGAAAATTTGAGGTATTTTGAAGGGGGTGTAAGTTTAAGGTTTTGTGTTGCTGTATTAAGTTCTAGGGCTACAATAAAGCCTAGTAGAGTGACTAGTATGGCTGTAATTTTTAAATAAGTGGGTATTGTTATTTGTGGGACTGTGGTTGGTGTAATATTATTTGAAATAAAGAACCCGGCGAAAATGCTTCCGATTAGGAGGCGTTTGATTGGGTTGATTAGTAGGGGGTTGTTCTCATTGATGAGGACTAGTGTAGGGAAGCGTGGTTGTCCCAGTAGGGCGAAGTAGATAATTCGGGTGCTGTACACGGCTGTGAGGGACGTGGCGATGAGAGTAATAATTAGGGCTCAGGCGTTGGTATATGATGTATTGATGGATTCAATAATGAGGTCTTTTGAGTAAAACCCAGTGAGGAATGGTATTCCTGTGAGGGCCAGGCTTCCTGTAATTAGTGCTGTGGTTGTGAATGGGAGAGACTTGTAGAGTCCTCCTATCTTTCGGATGTCTTGCTCGTCGTTTAGACTGTGGATGATGGAGCCGGAGCATAGGAATAGTATGGCTTTGAAGAATGCGTGGGTGCAGATATGGAGGAATGCTAGGTGGGGTTGGTTAATGCCAACTGTGACTATTATAAGGCCTAGCTGGCTGGAGGTCGAGAAAGCTACAATTTTTTTGATGTCATTTTGGGTGAGGGCACAAATGGCCGTAAATAGTGTAGTAATTGCTCCTAGGCATAGTATTATGGTTTGAATAGTTTTGTTGTTTTCTGTCAATGGGTAAAATCGGATCAGTAGGAAAATGCCGGCTACTACTATAGTGCTTGAGTGGAGTAAGGCTGAAACGGGTGTTGGGCCTTCTATAGCTGAGGGAAGTCAGGGGTGGAGGCCGAATTGGGCAGATTTTCCTGTTGCTGCTAGCAGTAGTCCGGCAAGTGGGAGATTAGTATTGGTTGGGTTGAGGGTGAAAATCTGTTGGAGTTCTCAGGTGTTAAGGTTAAATAGGAATCATGCTATTGCTATAAGAAATCCTACGTCTCCGATGCGGTTATACAAAATTGCTTGGAGCGCTGCTGTATTGGCGTCAGTCCGTCCGTACCATCAACCAATGAGTAAGAATGATATGATGCCTACTCCTTCTCAGCCGATGAACAGTTGGAAGAGGTTATTAGCTGTGACTAGAATTATTATTGTAATAAGAAATATTAATAAGTATTTAAAAAATCGATTAATGTAAGGGTCTGAGTGTATGTATCATATTGAGAATTCTATGATGGACCATGTGACGAATAGCGCTACGGGCATAAAGATTATTGAGAAGTAGTCGAGTTTAAAGCTGAGGTTCAGTTTTAGGGTTTGGATGGTTATTCAGTGTCAGTTTGAGATTATCATTTCTTGGCCTGATTGGATAAAAATTATTGTTGGGATCAGGCTCACTAGGAAAGAATATGAGATTATAGTTTTTACATAATTGGGGTAGGATTTTTTGGTGTAGAAGTTAAAGTTTGATGCCATAATTGGTATTGTTAAGATTAGCAGAGATAGTAGTGTGGAAGAAGTGAATAGGTTTATTACTTTTATTTGGAGTTGCACCAATTTTTTGGTTCCTAAGACCAACGGATAACTACTATCCTTTAAAAGTGGGAAAAAGCCGCGTTGTTATACGCGGGTACATGAGTTAGCAGCTCTTGCATACTTTTTCGGTGGATAAGAGTTTTGTAATCTCTATTACTAGATTCACAATCTAGTGTTTTGTTTAAACTATATCTACAATAGAGGGTGCCTAAGATAATTTTAGGATTAATTGATAGGAGGAGCAGTGGTAGGATGTGTATTGCTATGAGCGTATTTTCTCGGGTATAGGATGGTGTAAGATTGTTGATATGGTGGGTTTGTTTGCCTCGTTGTGTTATAATGAGTATGTAGAGGGAGTATAGGGCGGTAATAATAATATTAATTCCTATTAGGCCAATGGACAGTGGGGATCATGAGAATGTTGATATTACTACAAATAGTTCTCCGATTAGATTGATTGAAGGGGGTAGGGCTAGGTTGGTTAGGCTAGCCAGTAGTCATCAGGCGGCTATAAGGGGTAGTATGGTTTGGAGGCCCCGGGCCAGAATCATAGTTCGGCTATGAATTCGTTCGTAGTTAGTGTTGGCAAGGCAGAATAGTATAGAGGAGGTGAGGCCATGTGCGATTATTAGGGCTGTTGCCCCTATGTAGCTTCATGGCGTTTGAATGAGGACAGCTACGATTACTAGGGCTATATGGCTTACTGATGAGTACGCGATTAGTGACTTGAGGTCTGTTTGGCGGAGGCAAATCGAGCTTGTTATAATTATACCTCAGAGGGATAACATTAGGAAGGGGTATGCCATAAAGTTGGTTGTTGGGCTTAGTAGGGTGGTAATTCGTAGTATGCCGTAGCCTCCCAGTTTGAGTAGTACGGCTGCGAGGACCATTGAGCCGGCAATTGGGGCTTCTACATGGGCTTTTGGTAGTCATAGATGTAGGCCGTATAGGGGTATCTTTACCATGAAGGCTATTATGCACGCCAATCATAGGAGGGAGCTACTTCAGGAATTTGTCAGTGGGCCAGATCAGTGTTGGATTAGGAGGATATTTAATGATCCTAGGATATTTTGTAGGTAAATTAATGCGACGAGAAGTGGGAGAGATCCTACTAGGGTATAGAATAGGAAGTACAGACCTGCGTTTAGGCGTTCTGTTTGACCCCCTCATCGTGTGATGATGATCAAGGTGGGTACGAGGGTCGCCTCAAATAGGATATAGAAAAAGATTAGTTCTGTGGCTGAGAATGTTATGATTAGAAAAATTTGAAGTAAAATTAATATAGTGATATATAGTTTTTTTCGTGTGTAAGATTCCTTAATTAGGTGAAATTGGCTGGCAATGACTATTAGTGGGAGAAGTCATATAGTTAGTATTAGTAGTGGGGTTGATAGTGAGTCTGAAAAATATGTTAGGGACATATTTAGACTGTTGTCGTTGAACTGGTTAAGCAGGGGTAGGCCAATTAGGGTAATTATTAAGCTGTATGCTGTAGTGTTAATTCAGATTATGCTGTTTTTTGACAATCAGACTAAGGGGATGAGTATGGTTGTTGGAATAATAATTTTTAGCATTGTAGAAGGTTAAGATTTTGGACGTGGTCTACTCCGTATGTGTTTGAAACCATGACTAATAGAGAGAGGCCTAAGGCAGCTTCGCAAGCTGCGAATACTAACAGGATAATTGGGATTATATTGGCTAAGGTTAGGTGGGAGTTGAGGATTGTCACTGCTATTGTTACGAATAAAGACAGTATTATGCCTTCTAAGCATAGTAGAGATGACATGAGGTGAGATCGATATATTAGTAAGCCTAGAAGGGAAATTGTAAATGCTAGAGCCATGTTCATGTAGATTAGGGTCATTTGATAATTATGAGTATAGCCATAATCTAATGAGTCGAAATCATTTGTTTTTATTAAACTAATTATCAGTTACTCGGCTCATTCTAATCCTTTGTGAGATCATTCGTAGGCCAGGCTGATGGCTAGTAGAGAAATTAGGGTGAGTGATATGGTGAGTATAACTTTTAGGTTATCTGTTTGGGAGGCCCATGGGAGTGGGAGGAGTAGGGCGATTTCTAGGTCGAAGAGAAGGAATGTAATTGCCACAAGAAAAAATTTTATTGAGAAGGGGAGGCGGGCAGATCCTATGGGGTCGAAGCCGCATTCATAGGGGCTCGACTTTTCAGCGTAGGAGTTCATTTGTGGTATTCAAAAGGCAATTAGGACTAGTAAAGATGCAAGTAGGGTATTAATGAATAGTGTCAATATCAGGTTTATTACTCTTTTTCGGGTTATACCGAAGCTGATTGATTGGAAGTCAATTGTACTGTTTATACTAAAAGGGTAAGAGCCTCATCAATAGATGGATACATACAGGAATAGTCATACTACATCTACGAAATGCCAGTATCAGGCAGCGGCTTCGAAACCGAAATGGTGTTTTGAGGTAAAGTGAAATTTCAGCTGTCGTACGAAGCATACTAGAAGAAATGTAGAGCCAATAATTACGTGTAGGCCGTGGAATCCGGTAGCTATGAAGAATGTGGACCCATACACTCCGTCTGCGATTGTGAATGGGGTTTCATAATATTCTGAGGCTTGGAGCAGGGTGAAATAAGCGCCTAGAAGAATTGTAATGAGAAGTGCTTGAAGTATACTTTTGCGGTTGCCTTCTATTAGGCTGTGGTGAGCTCAGGTGATGGATACGCCTGAGGCTAGGAGAACTGATGTGTTCAGGAGTGGAACTTCTAGGGGATTCAAGGGGTGGATACCAGTAGGTGGTCAGCAGCCTCCTAGTTCTGGGGTTGGAGCGAGGCTTGAGTGGTAGAAGGCTCAGAAGAAGCCGATAAAGAAGAAGACTTCGGATAGGATAAATAGAATCATTCCGTATCGTAGGCCCTTTTGGACAATGGGTGTGTGGTGTCCTTGAAAGGTGCTTTCCCGTACGATATCGCGTCATCATTGATACATGGTTAATATATTGGCGGATAGGCCTAGTGTCAGTAGAAGAGTCGAGTTAAAGTGAAATCATATTACTAGTCCAGATGTTAGTAATAGGGCTGATAGGGCTCCTGTAAGGGGTCATGGACTTGGATTTACTATGTGATATGCGTGAGTTTGGTGGGTCATTAGGTGTTGTCGTGTAGGTATAGGCTAACTAGGAGGGTAAACACGTAGGCTTGAATTAGGGCTACAGTAAATTCGAGGATTGTTAGTAAGACGAGAATAATGAATGTAACGAATGACGTTAATATGCTAATACTTAGTAGGGCTAGGGTCGCTCCTCCAATAAGGTGAATTAGTAGGTGGCCAGCAGTGATATTTGCAGTTAGCCGTACTGCTAGGGCTATGGGTTGAATAAATAAGCTGATAGTTTCGATAATAATTAGTATAGGGATCAGGGGAACAGGGGTTCCTTGGGGAAGGAAGTGGGCAAGTGATGCTTTTGTTTTGTGGCGGAACCCTAGGACTACCGTTCCTGCCCAGAGGGGGATGGCCATCCCTAGATTTATTGATAGTTGAGTTGTTGGTGTGAAGGAGTGCGGGAGGAGACCTAATAGGTTTGTTGAGCCGATGAATAAAATGAGTGATATAAGTATTAGGGATCATTTTTGGCCAGTACGGTTGTGGATTGTTATTATTTGTTTAGTTGTGAGGTGAAGAATTCATTGTTGGATTGCGATTAGGCGGTTATTGATCAATCGATTAGATGATGGAAATAGGATAGTTGGAAATATAATAATCAGGGTGACAATAGGTAATCCTATTATCGTAGGGGTAATGAAAGAGGCGAATAAATTTTCGTTCATTTCGTCTGTCAAGGGGTTGTGTGTTGTGTTGATTTTGTGACAGTTGGTTCTGGGTTTTGATGGTACATGTTTTTTGAAACCTTTAGTTGTATAATGACGTATAGTGTGAGAAGCATTGAAATGATAGTAATAAATCATGTGGATGTGTCGAGTTGCGGCATCTCATTAAGGGGAGGTTAGTGCTCCCACTCTTTAACTTAAAAGGTTAACGCTTGAGAATTAGCTTCTTAATGAGTTTACAGTATGGATGAGGATCATTTTTCGAAATATTTTAATGGGACTAGCTCGAGGACAATTGGTATGAAACTATGGTTGGATCCACAAATTTCGGAGCATTGACCATAATATAGACCTGGTCGTGTAGATAAAAGGGTTGTTTGGTTGAGACGTCCTGGGATTGCATCTGTTTTTAGGCCCAATGAGGGAACGGCTCATGAGTGTAGCACGTCTTCAGATGAGATCAGTATTCGGATAGTTAATTCTATTGGTAATACTACTCGATTGTCAACTTCCAGTAGACGTAATTCTCCTGGTTTTAGGTCTTGTGTTGGGACTATGTAAGAGTCAAAAGTCAGGTCTTCATAGTCTGTATATTCGTAACTTCAGTATCATTGGTGACCTATAGTTTTTACGGTTAAATATGGATTATTAATTTCATCTATTATGTAGAGAATTCGGAGGGATGGAAGGGCAATTATGATTAGGATTATTGCTGGTAGAATAGTTCAGATGGTTTCTACCTCTTGTGCGTCTATTGTGCTGGTGTGGGTCAGGCTTGTTGTTAGCATAACTGAGATTAGATAAAGCACAAGAGAGCTAATAAGGAAGACAATTATTAGTGCGTGATCATGAAAGTGGAGAAGTTCTTCCATGATAGGGGATGTTGCGTCTTGGAAGCCTAGTTGGAAGGGATATGCCATGGAGGTATATAGGGGTTTAACCTATAACTTAACTTTGACAAAGTTATATAATTTTTACTAATACCTCTCTAGTGGAGAAAGACATAGTGGCTATGGTGTTGGCTTGAAACCAATTGCAGGGGGTTCGAATCCTTCCTTTCTTATTTTGGGTTTACATATGTAGGTTCCTCAAATGTGTGATATGGGGGAGGGCACCCGTGAAGTCATTCTAGGTTTAGGGTTGATAATTCTACGGTTGAGACTTCCCGTTTTGATGCGAAGGCTTCTCAGATCATGAAGACTATAAGAATTACTGCGGTAAGAGAGATGAATGAGCCTATAGAGGACACGGTGTTTCATGTAGTATATGCATCTGGGTAATCTGAGTAGCGTCGTGGCATACCAGACAGGCCTAGGAAGTGTTGTGGGAAGAATGTCATATTTACACCAACGAATATGATGAGGAAATGAATTTTTGCTCAAGTTGAGTTTAGTGTGTAGCCTGAGAATAGTGGGAATCAATGGACAAACCCTCCTATGATAGCGAATACGGCTCCTATGGATAGGACGTAGTGAAAGTGTGCTACCACATAGTATGTATCATGAAGTACAATATCAAGGGATGAATTAGCTAGGACGATTCCTGTGAGGCCTCCAACTGTAAAAAGGAAAATAAAACCTAGCGCTCAGAGCATTGCTGGTGATCATTTAATATTTCCTCCGTGTAGTGTGGCCAGTCAACTAAATACTTTAACACCTGTGGGAATAGCAATAATTATAGTTGCTGAAGTGAAATATGCTCGTGTATCGACATCTAGGCCGACTGTGAATATATGGTGAGCTCATACAATGAAGCCAAGGAATCCGATTGATATCATGGCTCATACTATACCCATATATCCGAATGGTTCTTTCTTCCCAGAATAATAGGTAACGATGTGTGAAATTATTCCGAAGCCCGGTAGAATAAGAATATATACTTCGGGGTGTCCAAAGAATCAGAAGAGGTGTTGGTACAGAATAGGGTCTCCTCCTCCTGCGGGGTCAAAAAAGGTGGTATTGAGGTTTCGGTCTGTTAACAGTATTGTGATTCCGGCGGCGAGTACTGGTAGGGACAGGAGAAGAAGGACGGCCGTGATCAGTACGGATCAAACAAATAGGGGGGTTTGATATTGGGATAGGGCCGGTGGTTTTATATTAATAATTGTGGTAATAAAATTAATTGCCCCTAGGATAGATGAAACACCCGCTAAGTGAAGTGAGAAAATTGCTAGATCTACAGAGGCTCCAGCATGTGCTAGATTACCAGCTAGGGGTGGGTATACTGTTCATCCTGTCCCGGCCCCAGCTTCTACTGTTGAGGAAGCTAATAGCAGAAGAAAAGATGGGGGTAGAAGCCAAAAGCTCATGTTATTCATTCGAGGGAATGCCATGTCTGGGGCTCCAATTATTAGGGGAATAAGTCAATTTCCGAAGCCTCCAATTATAATAGGCATAACTATGAAGAAAATTATTACGAACGCATGGGCCGTAACAATCACATTATAGATCTGGTCGTCGCCTAGTAAAGTCCCTGGTTGGCCTAGTTCCGCTCGGATTAATAGGCTGAGAGCGGTACCTACTATTCCCGCTCAGGCGCCGAATAGAAGATATAAGGTCCCGATATCTTTATGGTTGGTTGAGAAAAGTCAACGATTTATGAACATAGGTAAAATGGCTGAGTAGTAGGCATTAGACTGTAAATCTAAAGACAGAGGTGCAAGACCTCTTTTTACCAGGTCCCGTAGTGTTATGAGACATGTCGAATTGCAAATTCGGAGAAGCAGCTTCAAATCTGCCGGGGCTTCTCCCGCCTTTTTTTCTTTACGGCGGGAGAAGTAGATTGAAGCCAGTTGTATAGGGTGTTTAGCTGTTAACTAAAGTTTCGTGGGGTTGGAACCCACCAATCTAGTAAGGGCTTAGCTTAATGAAAGTGGTTGATTTGCATTCAATTGATGTGGGGTGTAGTCCCGCAGTCCTTAGTGCCAGAAACTAAATGCAATACATTTACTTAGAGCTTTGAAGGCTCTTGGTCTTTTATTAACCTAAGCTTCTATTCAAGCAAAGTTAGGATTGGAGACAGAGGTAGGATGAGGGTGGAGAGAATGATTAGGGGTGCTAGGAGGATTGTTGGGTTCAATTGTCCAAATTGTCATTTAATTTTTATGTTATTTGTGGATGGGAATATTGTTAGGGACGTAGAGTATGTTAGGCGCATGTAGAAATATAAATTTAAGAGTGCCGTGATGGCCATGATGGTTGGCATAATAATGCTGTCATTTTTTGTTAGCTCTTGGATAATTATTCATTTTGGTAGGAATCCCGATAGTGGGGGCAGGCCTCCTAATGACAATATTGTTGCTAGGATGGCTGTAGTGAGTAAGGGTGTTTTGTTTCATGTATGGGATAGGGATAGTGTTGTTGTGGTTGAGTTTAGTATGAATATCACGAATGTTGTAGTTGTTAGTAGAATATAGATTACCAGATTTAGTAGGGCTATGGTTGGGTTATATGTTATGATGGCTGTTATTCATCCTATATGGGCGATAGATGAATAGGCTATAATTTTTCGTAATTGAGTTTGGTTAAGTCCTCCTCAGCCCCCGATAGCAATAGATATCATCGCTATGGTAAGGAGCAAGTTTGTATTGAGTGTCGGAGAAAGTTGATATAGAATTGATATTGGGGCTAGTTTTTGTCAGGTTAAAAGAATTAAGCCAGAGGAGAGTTTAATGCCCTGTGCTACTTCTGGGACTCAGAAGTGGAATGGTGATAGTCCCAGTTTTATGGCTAAAGCTAGGGTTATAATAATGGATGTTGCTGGGTCTAGGGGTTTGGTCGTGGACCATTGACCTGAATAGACTAGGTTGATGACAATAGCTAACATTAGTAGTATTGATGCGGTTGCTTGCGTTAGGAAGTACTTTGTGGAGGCCTCTATGGACCGTGGGTTATATTTTTTTATTAGAATTGGAATGATAGCTAGTATGTTTATTTCGAAGCCAATTCATACTATAAGTCAATGAGAGCTTGTTATTACGATTATAGTTCCTAGGATGACAGTTAATATGATTATGGTGAAGATTAAGGGATTTATTAGTACGGGAAGGATATGAACCAACATTTTCGGGGTATGGGCCCGATAGCTTATTTAGCTGACCTTACTTAGAATATGGTGTAATACGGTAGCACTAAGATTTTTGAATTCTTTGGAGTAGGTTCGAGTCCTATTATTCTAGAAATAAGGGGGTTTTCACCTCTATGATTTACTCTATCAAAGTAACTCTTTTGTCAGACATATTTCTTATGTTTGTGGTGGAATGCTTGCTATGGTAATTGGTATGGCAACGTGTCATATGCATAGGGCTAATGTGAGAGGGAGAAAATTTTTTCACAACAGGTGTATTAGTTGGTCATATCGGAATCGTGGGTAAGATGCTCGAATTCACAGGAAGAGTACGGTTAGTAGGAGGACTTTAATGATTAAGTTAACGGAGTGTAGTTCTGGTATTAGGGGGTTGTGGTATGCGCCTATAAATAGGGTTGCCGTGAGAGTGTTTATTATGATAATGTTGGCATATTCAGCTATAAAGAAGAGGGCGAATGGTCCTCCGGCATATTCTACGTTGAAACCTGATACTAGTTCTGACTCTCCTTCGGTTAAGTCAAATGGGGCTCGGTTTGTTTCTGCTAGTGTGGAGATAAATCATATTATGGCTAGCGGTCATGAGGATAAAATGAGTCAGGTATATTCTTGAGTGATAATTAATGTTGAGAGTGAAAACGATCCGCTTAGGAGTAAGACTGATAACAAAATAATTGCCAGGGTGACTTCATAGGAGATGGTTTGTGCTACTGCCCGTAAGGCTCCAATTAATGCGTATTTTGAGTTTGAGGCCCAGCCGGATCATAAAATTGAGTAGACGGCTAGACTAGATAGAGCTAGTATGAATAGTACGGCTAGATTTATATTAATTAGGGGGTGTGGTATGGGTAGGGGGATTCACATTGTTAGGGCGAGGGTTAATGCTAGGATGGGGGCAATAATAAATATAGAGGGGGAGGATGTGAGTGGGCGCAGGGGCTCTTTTGTGAACAATTTTACGGCATCGGCTGCAGGCTGGAGAAGTCCATATGGGCCAACTACGTTAGGTCCTTTTCGGAGTTGTATATAGCCTAGCACTTTTCGTTCGATGAGAGTAAGGAATGCTACGGCTAGTAAAATGGGAATGATTAGTGCTAGGAGGTTAAGAATGAACATGTTGTTAGGGAGAGGAGTTGAACCTCTGGTTGTAAAAGCTTAAGTTTTATGCAATTGCCGGGCTCTGCCACCCTAACGTGAGCCCTGCTCTTGGGCTTAGTCTGTATAGTTTGCTACTAGATTTAGATTATATCATCTATTGGTTTGAAGGCGCTTATGTTAAGTTGGCCTTGTTTCTCTTGTCCTTTCGTACTGGGAGGAACACAGAATAGATAGAAACCGACCTGGATTACTCCGGTCTGAACTCAGATCACGTAGGACTTTAATCGTTGAACAAACGAACCATTAATAGCGGCTGCACCATTGGGATGTCCTGATCCAACATCGAGGTCGTAAACCCTATTATCGATATGGACTCTCAAATAGGATTGCGCTGTTATCCCTAGGGTAACTTGTTCCGTTGATCAAAAGAATTTTTTGGATCACTAAGTGATTATGAACTTTGACTTGTCAGTCTTGGTTAAAATCACTCGGAAGTTGTTTTGTTTTCCGAGGTCACCCCAACCGAAATTGTTGGCCCAACAGAGGGTTGATTTATTTCCCTTGGGAGAGTGAAGTGTCATTCTGTGGGTCAGTTAATTAAAGCTCCATAGGGTCTTCTCGTCTTATTTGGTAATTCCCGCCTCTTCACGGGAAGGTCAATTTCACTGATTGGAAGTAAGAGACAGTAAAACCCTCGTGTGGCCGTTCATACAAGTCCTTATTTAGAGAACAAATGATTATGCTACCTTTGCACGGTCAGGATACCGCGGCCGTTTAACGGAAGTCACTGGGCAGGCAGTGCCTCCAATAATTGTTATGCTGGAGGTGATGTTTTTGGTAAACAGGCGGGGTTTGTGTTTGCCGAGTTCCTTTTACTTCTTTTAATCTTTCCCTTTTGCACTCCTGTGTTGGGTCAACAGTTGAATTAATAAATGGTTTAGTTGTGGTGTCGTATTTATTTTGCTGTTAATTATCAGTGGGGCATCCGCTCTGATATAGGCTTATGCAGGGAGAAATTAATTCTTGTTACTCATATTAACAGTATTTCTTCTATTTTGTAATAGAATAGTCCAGTGTTAAGTTAGGGGTTCGCAGATGTTCGCTTGGGATTGGGATTAACGAGGTCGTTGAGCTTGAACGCTTTCTTAATTGATGGCTGCTTTTAGGCCAACTATGGGGTTTTTCATGGCTTACTCTCTAATTAAGGTTGTATCCTGTTTCTAAAAGGCTGTACCCTTTTAGATTAAATTTTAAGCCTGCATTTTAGTTATTAGTTTTTTAGGCAGGGCTTAGAGTCGAACTAAAATTCTGTTCTGGACAACCAGCTATCACCAGGCTCGATAGGTTTTTCACCACTACCTAAGAGTCTTCTCACTATTTTGCCACATAGACGAGTTTGCTCTTTAGCTGCTCTTGGGTAGCTCGTCTGGTTTCGGGTTGTTTGGCTAAAAGTCTTTTTGTCAAATACTTCTAGTTAAATCATTATGCAAAAGGTACAAGGGGTAAGCTTTGCTGTTAATTACTTTTAATTGATCTTTCATCTTTCCCTTGCGGTACTTCACTCTATAGCGCCAGTTAAAATTTCTATCTCCTATACTTTAATTAGGGTAAATGTTTTAATTTATTTTGGAATATAGTTGGGTTTGGTGCTGTGTGGGCTAGCATTTGTTCAAAGTGGCCACTGTTGTGTGGCATCTCCTGGGTGTAAGCCGGGTGCTTTGCTATAAGCTACGCTTTGGTTTGTCCAAGCGCACTTTCCAGTACGCTTACCTTGTTACGACTTATCTCCTCTCACATGTGTGTACATTTGTCAATAGGGTTAGCTAGTTGTATCTTGGTGCTTGAGGAGGGTGACGGGCGGTGTGTGCGTGCTTCATGGCCTTATTCAATTAAGCTCTCTATTCTTAATTTACTACTAAATCCTCCTTCCGTTTTCGGTTTCACGAAAAGTTTCGTCTAATATTCTATGTTAGAAAATGTAGCCCATTTCTTCCCAACTCATAGGCTACACCTTGACCTAACGTTTTTATGTTGCATAATTTTGCTTACTGTAATTCCTTTTTAGGGTTTGCTGAAGATGGCGGTATATAGGCTGTATTAGCAAGGGTTGGTGAGGTTTATCGGGGTTTATCGATTACAGAACAGGCTCCTCTAGAGGGATATAAAGCACCGCCAAGTCCTTTGAGTTTTAAGCTGTTGCTAGTAGTACTCTGGCGAGTAGTATTGTTGTGGGTACTACTTGGGTTTAGGGCTAAGCATAGTGGGGTATCTAATCCCAGTTTGTGTCTTAGCTATCGTATGTCAGATCCATTTAAAGTCACTTTCGTAGTTTATTTTTATCTAAGCTGGGGCTTTCTACGGCGCAGTTTAGATTTAACTTTATTAGGAATGGGGTTCTTTGATACGTTTTACGCCGTTGGTCTATTAACTTGGGTTAATCGTATGACCGCGGTGGCTGGCACGAAATTTACCAACCCTTTGTTAGTATGACTTAGTCGAACTTTCGTTCATGGCTAAATTTTTATCACTGCTGTATCCCGTGGGGGTGTGGCTAGGCAAGGTGTCGTGAGCTACTGTGTAGTGTGCTTGATACCCGCTCCTTTATGATCATTGGTGATTTGAAGGGCATTTTCACTGGGGTGCGGATACTTGCATGTGTAATCCTACTAAGAGTTAATAGAAAGGCTGGGACCAAACCTTTGTGTTTATGGAGTATGGGGTACTCATCTAGGCATTTTCAGTGCCTCGCTTTATTTGTTAAGCTACATTAAC